CCTATTACTTTGGCTGGATTATTCGTAACTGCATATTTGCAATACAGGCGCGGCGATCAGTTGGACCTTTGATTAAGTAACATCTCTTTTTAAATAACATCTCTTTTTTCTTGACCTCCTGCGGATTAAAGAAAGGAGGAGGTCAAATTCGGGTTGCTGCTTAAGTTAGTAAAGTTATTTCATTGTAATTCGACCTAAGCTAAGAAGAACAGAATCACGCTCTGTAGGATTTGAACCTACGACATCGGGTTTTGGAGACCCGCGTTCTACCGAACTGAACTAAGAGCGCTTTCTTATCACAATATAAAAGACCTTAAATAAATCAATTTTTATTGTAACCCCCCACTATATATATATATATATCTTGCATGCATATGTATCATAAAGAAAGGGTTATGTATGTCCAATTTTCATTGATCTCAATTGATCCTTCATTACTACACATAGGAGAAAGTAATAAATAGGGATGACAGGATTTGAACCCGTGACATTTTGTACCCAAAACAAACGCGCTACCAAGCTGCGCTACATCCCTTTCAATTAGCCTACAGTGTCATTGTAGAGAATCCCCGGCTTGTTTTCCACATCGTAATTTCCTCTATTGATATACTATACAATTTATCTTGCCATTTCTTCTTTGTTCATCTCATATACATATAAACATATAATAAAAGAATAATTCAATTATCTTAAAAAAAATGATAAATTTACCTTTACTCTATTTATTTATTATTTAAATTTATTTCTATATTCTATATATAGAATTCTATTATTAAGATTAATAAAATAATTCTATTAAACTCTAAATTTTATTAAAATTTAGAAATCTAGAAATTAATAAATATATTTTATATTAAATATTTTATTATAGAAAATAATAAATAGAATAAGAATATTTAATTTCAATAGTAATCTAAATTATTACTATAAATTGAATTTCATTTTATAAACCCAACATATAAATAAATTGATATCGGTAATATTCATAAAATAAGTGGACATCTTTTTCTGTTGTAAAGAAAGGAAAGAAAATAGAATTTATCGGGTCGCTATATCCATTTTAGTTAGGGATTCCCCGTACAAATACAAGTGATCCTTAACTACATATGTATCTGATCATATATGTATTACAATAAAAAAGGAGGATTTTCAATGCGAGATATAAAAACATATCTTTCTGTGGCACCCGTGTTAAGCACTCTGTGGTTCGCGTCTTTAGCAGGTCTATTGATAGAGATCAATCGTTTATTCCCAGATGCGTTGACATTCCCTTTTTTTTCATTCTAGTTAGGGATGAAGAAGCTTAAAGATACAATAAATTATCTGTGACTAACTCCCCTCCCCCTTCTTTGTTTTGTTCTTGACTGTCATTTTTTTAGGATAAAAAAGAAGATTCACCCGGAACGAAACTCGGGTTTAGGCTGAATTAATAATTAATAGAGGGAGAACAGAAATGAAAAAAAAAAAAAATAAGGTTCGAGGACAACAAAAGCATACAAGATACTTAAATTTAATACTGGTACTAATTTAATTGATAGTTAGAAATCGTTGTATTACTTATTATTTCTCTATTGATATTGATTGCAATGAAATATTTCAGAATTGGATTTATTTCGAGTCAGCAACTTCTTTCTTGTTTCGGATCGAAAATGGAAGAGTTGGGTGAATCCAAAATAAAAAGGGAGGTTCATGGCCAAGGGTAAAGATGTGAGAGTAAGAGTTATTTTGGAATGTAACAGTTGTGTCCGAAACGATATTAATAAGAAATCACGGGGTATTTCCAGATATATTACTCAAAAGAATCGACACAATACGCCTAGTCGATTGGAATTGAGAAAATTTTGTCCCTATTGTTACAAGCATACAATTCATGGGGAGATAAAGAAATAGATAAAATGTAACGCGTGTGTAAACCCTCCAAGGAACAGGAATCAATTACATAAACATAATAATATAATATAAATATAATAATATATATAAATAAACTATAAAAATAAAAACAACCAAATCCTATTTCGGTCGGATCAAAAATTAGAATTAAGAAATAGGATTTTAAAGATAAGGAATAAACCATGGATAAATCCAAGCGACTTTTTCTTAAATCCAAGCGATCTTTTCGTAGGCGTTTGCCCCCAATTGGGTCGGGGGATCGAATTGATTATAGAAACATGAGTTTAATTAGTCGATTTATTAGTGAACAAGGAAAAATATTATCTAGACGAGTGAATAGATTGACGTTGAAACAACAACGATTAATTACTATTGCTATAAAACAAGCTCGTATTTTATCTTTGTTACCTTTTCTTAATAATGAGAAACAATTTGAGAGAACTGAGTCGACTCCTAGAACTACGGGTCCTCGAACTAGAAATAAATAGATAGGCCTATTCCTCAATTGCAATTGAATCAAAATTCCAATCCGAACCCCAACTCAGATTGATTTTTTGTTCGAAAAATTCGAGAATCCAGATTGGATTGTCACGTTGTAAGAAAAAAGGCGTAAGGTAAGGTAAATAAAGTAAAAAAATATTTCTTCTTTTTTTTTATTGAAGCATGTTCATTCATTTTGACTCTATTTATCTATCCTATTAATTTATACTCGACCTTCCCGGAGCTCATTCTCCGGGGGCTCCGTTTAAATCATTACGGTGTATTCCCTCCCTTATCTGTATTCCTTCCCTTATGATAAAAAAATGGGATATCATAATCATGGAGGCTGTATTCCTCTAAGGTAACGTCATAAATAGATCGATAAGGAGCGACTGGGTACTTAGGAGCGACTCGGTAATCATCTATGTTCCTAGAGTAAATCTCGTAAAAAGAATTCATACTCAGGACCGCGATTTGTGCAAGCATTTTACGATTAATAAGTCGCTTCCTCTTGTACATATCATGTATTGATCTATTATAACTATTGTATAAATCATTCTCACGAATGCCTGCATTTATCCGAGTGATCCACAAACGACGAAAATTTCTCTTTTGCCTGCCCCTATCCCGATGAGCAGAAACTAAGGCTCTCATTTTCTGTTGAAAAGTAGTTCGAGTAAGTCTTGAATGAGCCCCTCGAAAGGTTGATGCAAATAAACGAATTTTTGTTCTACGTCTCCGGGCTATATACCCTCGTCTAATTCTGGTCATTGAATCAAATGAAACTTTGATGAATATGAATAACTAATTGATTTATTTTCTTTCAGTCATTCTTTTCTCCTTTCCTGGTCTATTAATAACAAAACGGATTCTTCCGATGTATAAAAAAATTCCAATGGCTTTTGCTACTATGACCTTCCCAACCACGATTTTTTCCAGGCATTTAACCCCGAAATAAGGAAATTGTATTGATACTAGGTATCAACAAAGAACAAAACAGTAAATTGTAAATTAAGTTGAGTATAGTATAAAGTATCAATAAATAGTAAAGGTAAATGCATAAATAAATAGTGGGTTCCATCGTTTCTATGGTTGCTTCTTAAACGGTGAGGTCCTCTCTATACACCGGAGCCCCTCCCTTCATTTAATCAATGTTATTAGTAACTTGTACAGTTCACATTCTTTGACTCTACCCATGAATTATCCAGTAATAGGTCTTTTCACAATGAGATCTACCCATACAGTAACGGTATTTAATTACAAAGGTTGGCTAGGTAGCTGACCCTGTTAGTCCGTTCTTGCAAGAGTGGGAGCATAATTCTTTTGCTTCTTAAATACTATTTGATTTTCCCCCGCTTAATGGATAACCATTTGCTACCAATGGGGAATTGCTTCTCATCTCCAATTGAGGTGATTGGATTTGCACCAATAGAAACCATAAATTTCATACACAATGGAGGTTTGTTTTTTTAGCTTCATATATTGAATGGAATTCTTCCATCCTATTCATTGGTACTGGTCATTGATACTGGAAAAACTTTTCCTTTATTTTGTTCCAGCTCATGATCTGAACGAGTCGCACATACACCCTAGTACATGTTCCTCGACGCTGAGGACATCCCCGAAGAGCGGGGGATTTTGTTACATTTTTTATTGGCTGTCTTGTATTTCTAATAAGTTGTTTAATGGTTGGCATGCTAAATCGTATATAAATGGTCTGGTTTAGATCAATCCTAACCAGATGATTATAAATTATTCTTATTTTTTTTTTTACCTTATTTTACCCCGGTAAGCAGATAAAAAATGAAATTTAGGTTCATCCGAATTATGGTTCAAAATGGAATCTCGGATTTACCTGAAATCCCCGGCATTTTCGGCCGCTACAAGATCAACAATTCCATAAGCTTGGGCTTCTGTTGCTGACATAAAAACATCCCTTTCCATGTCTTCGGATACAACCCATAAGGGTTTGCCCGTTCTTTGTACATAAACCCTTGTGAGGGTTTCGCGAAGTTTCAGCAGTTCTTCCGCTTCTAGGATAAATTCTCCTGTTTGTGCCTTATAAAAAGAACTAACAGGTTGGTGGATCATTACCCTGATGATATAACATAATGAATGGTTCCTCGATCTCGTACGATCGGACGAAGGAAAGAGATAAAGAATAACAAGAAAAGAATAAAATAAGAATAGATATATAATTGAACAACCGTACAGGCATTTTTTGTGCATACGGCTCCACAATGGAATTTACTTTTCCTTTCGGTCGAGCAAAAAGAGAAATAGGATCCATCAAATCCCAATCTTTAAGTGATCCATTTACCAACCTTCTTTTCGGGGGGGGGTTCAAAAATACTATGATGGTTCCGTTGCTTTCTATATTTATCATTTATCTCGTATGTGATTCAGCAATCCCAAAGTTTCTTTTTGATCCGATCAAAATAAAAAAAAGTAAAAAAAAATGATCATTTTTTTTTGAGTACTCTTTCATAACATAAATATTGGAAAGAGACTTCTGGTGTGAAAACAAAAAAGTTTGTGACGCTGAAATGAATCCCGGATAGATAAGATCAAATCGGAGATACTTTTTGTCTCATATTACTCGCCCGATACATAATCTCATGTTATGAAAAAACAATAATGGTTTGTTCATATCGAACTCGAAGTGCCATGCTATTATTACTTAATATTCGTATTCTTATTCATATTACATGTCGCGAAGGCATAGTCTTATTTTTTCTCTCAAATCAAATAAAAAAACTCATTGGCGCCAAGCGTGAGGGAATGCTATACGTTTGGTAATTTCTCCTCCGACCAGGATAAAAGATCCCATTGAAGCGGCTAATCCCATGCATATTGTATGTACATCTGGTAGCACAAATTGCATAGTATCATAAATGGCTATTCCGGGCATTACCCACCCGCCGGGGGTGTTTATAAACAAATAAAGATCCCGGGTCTCATCTTCTATACTGAGATATACCATGAGACCAATAAGTTGGTTTGAGATCTCGCTATTAACGCCTTGGCCTAAAAAAAGTAATCTTTCTCGATGAAGTCGGTTGATTAGGACAAAATTTTATCCCTTAGGAACCGTACACGCACCTTTGGATGCATACGGTTCAAAAAAAATTGCGAAAAAAAAAAGAATCAATGTGTTGATTCCAGCCCGCCTTCTTTTTTATAGTTAAATTTTATAGTTAAAGTATAGTAGGACTTTTCCACTTCTTAATGAAGGGGCTTTTTCTTCTATTTTTTTAAGAAAGATGATTTTTTGATCGCCTCTCCGTAAAAACGGAGAGAATCCACTAAACTTATCGAATTAATCTCTCATTGATGTATTGTTTCATCGAAATCCAATCCAAATTACGATGTAATTTTCTTGTTCCTGAATGGGCCTCCTCAATTTTTTTAGGTTTATATTCTACTCCGGGTAAAGATCCGCCCGATTTCAATTTGCACATATAGGACAAATGATCCCAATACCACTTTTTTTGGTACGACTTTTTTTCAATCATTTCTTTCATGCCTTTCTTACGACAAATATTTGATGTAGTCATCATATTATTTCATTGATTGACAGTTTGAGATCGTTCATATGCTATAAAGTAATGACTTATGTATGGTATGATAGAAGTGGTAATCATACATATATTACCAATCGGGTATTTTCTGAACGGAGCCTGGATACTTCATTTTATTGGTCCAACCAAGCAAGCCAACCATAAATTTTTATAATGGATAATATTAATATTGATCTCAACCCCCTCAAAAATGGATCTAATTGCACTTCACGCTCCAAATTATTGATGGTTTTCAAGCAATCTTTTTTGGGCGAAACAGAGGGTATCTCCAGCGGGGGAGAGAACGGGGAAATCCCATACGACCCAATATGTCTGACAAGTCGCACTATATGTCAACCCAAATTGCATCTTCCTCTCCAGGACTCCGAAAAGGTACTTTTGGAACACCAATAGGCATCAACTGAAAGAAAGGGTAGTTGAGTATTATATTTTACTTTGATGTGGAAACGTAATGTTGTATTTTATCCATATATTTTGGAAAATTCCTAGAGTAAGACGAAATGAATAAAGGTAAATTATTACGAATGGGTAGGGCTGTTCAAATGATGAACAAGTATCTACGCATTCGCTCATAGAAAATGGGACCAATCTCCCCATTGCGTATTGGTACTTATCGGGTATAGAATAGATCTGCTTATCTTTGTTCCTACAAACAGAATTGTTCCATTATTACCAACGAAATGGAATTAAATAAATATTCACCCTTGCTCCGAAATAATCCACTGAAAGGGAGAGGTCCATAGCATAGTCTTTTCCAATGCGATAAAGTTACATAGTGTCTATTTTTCTTTGATAAAGGGGTATTTCCATGGGTTTGCCTTGGTATCGTGTTCATACCGTCGTATTGAATGATCCCGGTCGCTTGCTTTCTGTACATCTAATGCATACAGCTCTCGTTTCTGGTTGGGCCGGTTCAATGGCTCTGTACGAATTAGCAGTTTTTGATCCCTCCGACCCTGTTCTTGATCCAATGTGGAGACAAGGTATGTTCGTTATACCCTTCATGACTCGTTTAGGAATAATCAATTCATGGAGCGGTTGGAGTATCACAGGAGGGACTATAACGAATCCGGGTATTTGGAGTTACGAAGGTGTGGCTGGGGCACATATTATGTTTTCTGGTTTGTGCTTCTTGGCAGCTATCTGGCATTGGGTATATTGGGATCTAGAAGTATTCTGTGATGAACGTACAGGAAAACCTTCTTTGGATTTGCCCAAGATTTTTGGAATTCATTTATTTCTTTCAGGATTAGCTTGCTTTGGGTTTGGTGCATTTCATGTAACAGGCTTGTATGGTCCTGGAATATGGGTGTCTGATCCTTATGGACTAACCGGAAAAGTACAATCTGTAAATCCTGCGTGGGGGGTAGAAGGTTTTGATCCTTTTGTTCCGGGAGGAATAGCCTCTCATCATATTGCAGCAGGTACATTGGGTATATTAGCGGGCCTATTCCATCTTAGTGTTCGTCCGCCCCAACGTCTATACAAAGGATTACGTATGGGTAATATTGAAACTGTCCTTTCCAGTAGTATCGCCGCTGTCTTTTTTGCAGCTTTTGTTGTTGCTGGAACTATGTGGTATGGCTCCGCGACTACCCCGATCGAATTATTTGGTCCAACTCGTTATCAATGGGATCAAGGATACTTCCAGCAAGAAATATATCGAAGGGTTGGTGCCGGACTAGCCGAAAATCAGAGTTTATCAGAAGCTTGGTCTAAAATTCCCGAAAAATTAGCTTTTTATGATTACATTGGCAATAATCCAGCAAAGGGGGGATTATTTAGAGCGGGCTCAATGGACAACGGGGATGGAATAGCTGTTGGATGGTTAGGACATCCCGTCTTTAGAGATAAAGATGGGCATGAGCTTTTTGTACGTCGTATGCCTACTTTTTTTGAAACATTTCCAGTAGTTTTGGTAGACGGAGACGGAATTGTAAGAGCCGATGTTCCTTTTAGAAGGGCAGAATCGAAGTATAGTGTCGAACAAGTAGGAGTCACTGTTGAATTCTACGGTGGCGAACTCGATGGAGTGAGTTATAGTGATCCTGCTACCGTGAAAAAATATGCTAGACGTGCTCAATTGGGTGAAATTTTTGAATTAGATCGCGCTACTTTGAAATCTGATGGTGTTTTTCGTAGCAGCCCAAGGGGTTGGTTTACTTTTGGACATGCTTCGTTTGCTTTGCTCTTCTTTTTCGGACACATTTGGCATGGTGCTAGAACCTTGTTCAGAGATGTTTTTGCTGGTATTGACCCAGATTTGGATGCTCAAGTGGAATTTGGAGCATTTCAAAAACTTGGAGATCCAACTACAAGGAGACAAGTAGTCTGATACAATATTGCTCTGGTATCTTTCGCCTCCATTGGATTTTTGTGATTTAACTTTGAAATAGAGTACTAGAGAAATCTTGATTTGAATCACCGCCCCTTTCTTTGACTCTTGTCCTTTCTTAATCTGGGAAATGATCCCAAATGAACAGGTGTGGAAGCTATAATTGTAAACCACGATCGAATTTATGGAAGCATTGGTTTATACGTTCCTCTTAGTCTCGACTCTAGGAATCATTTTTTTCGCGATATTTTTTCGAGAGCCACCTAAGGTTCCGACTAAAAAGGCGAAATGATTTTTCATTATTTTACATTACATTATCCAAATTGAAGTAAAGTAATGAGCCTCCCATATCATAGGAGGCTCATTACTTTACTTCAACTAGTCCCCGTGTTCCTCGAATGGATCTCTTAGTTGTTGAGAGGGTTGCCCAAAAGCGGTATATAAGGCGTACCCGGTAAAACTTACAAGTAAACCAGATATAAAGATGGCGACTAGGGTTGCTGTTTCCATTATTATAAAATTTAAAGACCACAATGGATCTATGATAAGATCGTTTATTTACAACGGAATGGTATACAAAGTCAACCGATCTCAACCAATGCAATAGGATTTATGGCTACACAAACCGTTGAGGGTAGTTCTAGATCTGGTCCAAGACGAACTACCGTAGGGAATTTATTGAAACCATTGAATTCGGAATATGGTAAAGTAGCCCCCGGGTGGGGAACTACCCCTTTGATGGGGGTCGCAATGGCTCTATTTGCAGTATTCCTATCTATTATTTTGGAGATTTATAATTCTTCCGTTTTACTGGATGGAATTTCAATGAATTAGGTCCATAAAAATCACGAAGTCCTGGCTTTTCAATCCAAAGTGAATCACTTAGGACTCGGATTTCTAGGCCATTCTGGCAGTTCGACCGTGGAATTCCTTTCTTTCTGTATTTCCGGAATATGAGTGTGTGACTTGTTATAATTGATCCTATTGATAGTACAGAGAGTAGGTCTGTCATCTTGAGAGAGATGGGTTCTGCCTCGTCGGATATTCATTTTTTTATCTGGAGCACAGAATATATGGAATAGATCAAGAAATATTTGAACTATGATTCATGCCTAGTATTCAGACCTCGCGACTGGACTCAAAAAAATTGAAAAGATTTATTTTAGAATTCTAAATCGAAGGGTTTGTTTTTCTTCCTTAAACATTCTATTCTGTTTATGTTTCTTTATTTTGACCAACGGACAAATCAAATGTTTCTCCGAATTTTTAGGCATTTCATCTATTAATTGAATAAGTGATGATCAAACGGTTCTTACTCAGAGAACCTTTGGGCTTAGGGGCTTTATTCAATCATCGTGGTTTTAGTATGAATCTGAGGTTTCAATCGATTCATAGGGTCTCAACAAGAGAATTCCTATCAATAATAAACAAAAAGAAATCCGAATAATTATAATTAGACACAAAAAAAAATAAATAAAAATAGGGAAAAAGAAGATTCAAGAGGCCTGTAACTATCAACATAAAGACAAATGAGCCGACTTGATATTTTGGCATTATCATCACAAAGAAGAATTTGAGAGCTTTTTCCTTCCTATCTTCGGAGAAGGTTGAGCGGACTAATAAGAATAAGAAGTTTCAAACTTTATATTACGTATCCATTGCAACCAGTATTGGGGTGTTTCTGCTTGAGCTGTACGAGATGAAATTCTCATAT